TCTTTGGGCTTTGATTATCAAGGAATAGAGACTTTACAAATAAAGCCTGAAGATTGGCATTCTATTGCTGTTATTTTATATGTATATGGTTACAATTACCTGCGTTCCCAATGTGCTTATGATGTAGCACCAGGGGGACTGTTAGCTAGTGTATATCATCTTACGAGAATAGAGTATGGTATAGATCAACCGGAAGAAATATGTATAAAAGTATTTACCCTAAGGACAAATCCTAAAATTCCGTCCGCTTTCTGGGTTTGGAAAAGTGCAGATTTTCAAGAAAGGGAATCTTATGATATGTTAGGAATTTCTTATGATAATCATCCACGGTTGAAACGTATCTTAATGCCGGAAAGTTGGATAGGGTGGCCTTTACGTAAGGATTATATTGCCCCCAATTTTTATGAAATACAAGATGCTCATTGAATAAAAATTGAATAAAAAAAGAAGAAACAAATCCTCAATACTACAACTCTAGATATTGATATCCAAGGAATATTTGTGCGTTCTCTTATAGAGCAAGAGAGTCATTCAAGTATCATTCATATTTTTATGAGATACGGATAAACTAAATAAAAAACAAAAAAAATTCAGGATTCCTTAGATTCTCTTGGAAGATATTTTTTGGACGAGCCGAACGAAAACTAATAGGATGAATTAAATGAGTTCTGCATCATGAACTTTGTACCGTGTGCATCTCTTAGATGAGCTAGATAAAGTTACATAGGAAAAATGGGGGAATAAAATATAAAAAAAAGTAAAGACGGTCGGATTCTATTTGTACTCCATCCAAGATGCATCTTAGATATTCCCACTTTCAAGTTAGACTTTTCAGTCTTTTAATCAAAAAATTGAACCTTTCGGATCTATATCTATATTTATATCTATATATCTATATTTATAGATTGAAATAAGTTGTAGAATAGATAGATACTCATAGATAAATTAATCATGTGCCAGGAACCAGATTTGAACTGGTGACACGAGGATTTTCAGTCCTCTGCTCTACCAGCTGAGCTATCCCGACCATTTCCGATGCGCCGTCCTCCTCATTTTATTAAATGACTTAGGTCTATGTCAATTTAAAAAAGGCGAAAAAGTTTTCTAAGGTCTTATCCAGGACCTGGAATGCTTTGTATCTTTTAAAATAAAAAGAAAGATGGCTTCGTCAGTTTCAACGGAGTAATGATTTGCATTGTTAATCATTACAATTTTCAAAGGAGATTCCTTGTTTTGCTCAAAAACGATTATTTGTATGTGTATCCCATGTGAAAATAAAAAGGGATACCGTTGTTAAAAAATCGAATGAATGAGAAAGATAATGAATTTTGAACCCTTAACGAAAAGAAAGAATAGGATAAAAAATTAGGGAATCCAGCGGTTGGGGATAGAGGGACTTGAACCCTCACGATTTCTAAAGTCGACGGATTTTCCTTTTACTATAAATTTCCTTGTTGTCAATATTGACATGTAGAATGGGACTCTATCTTTATTCTTGTCTGATTAATCAGTTATAGATCAGACTATGGAGTGAATTTTTTTTATCAATTAATATTTGATCCTTTCTTCAACTTGGAATCGATTCGAAATCGTTTTTTATTTTATTTCATAGAAATATCAAAAATACGGATTCGGGTCCTTATTAATCTTAGTCATTTGAGATAGTATTTCAGTACCCATACATATGTATTCAGTACCTATAGGTATGTATATAGAGTTCCCTTTTTTACTTTCTCTTTTCTGGAGTTTTGATGGAAGGATTCCTTTACTTTACTCCTTTACTTTATTACTTTACTCCTTTACTTTACTAAAGTAAAGTAGTCACCCCCGTTTGTTAGAACAGCTTCCATTGAGTCTCTGCACCTATCCTTTATTTATTCTATCTTTATGATACGAACCTTTGTTTGTTTTTGGAAAACCGGATTTGGCTCAGGATTGCCCATTTTTCATTCCAGGGTTCCTCTGAATTTGAAAGTTATCACTTAGTAAGTTTCCATACCAAAGCTCAATCCAATTAAGTCCGTAGCGTCTACCAATTTCGCCATATCCCCTTTTTCTTTTTTTTTGAGATTAAGATCTTATTATTATGCCATTCCCTTTTTTCTTTCATTATTACCCTACTAGAACTGTTAAAGCTATTAGATACCGATTCCTGTAAGAGTTTTTCCTCTTATTTTTTTTTGATTTCTTGTCTATCTTCTTTGATCTCTATCGAAGACCATATTTGGTCTAATCAGAAATGATTCTATCGAATCTGTATCCGCAATTCAATATATATACCACAATTATATATGCATGCCTCCCCTCCTCTCATCTTTCTCGTGAAATTTTGAATACTCAAACGGTCGATTCTTTTCTTTTTTTTCATATTAATTATGAATAACTAAGAATCAAAAGCATGAAACATTAATAGCTAAGATTCCAGTAGTTTGCTAAATTCCTATGCATATACAATTTCTGTTAGACGAGCCCGCTTAGCTCAGAGGTTAGAGCATCGCAT